TTCAAATAAGTCGTGTTTTCTGTGGTTTTCCCATGTTACAACTTTCGTACCAATTCGGTCGATCCGGAATGGATCGGTTAAACATTCCATTAGGGAGCCTGGTCTTGACTCTTCTGTGTGGTATTCATTCTCGTTCGGCTCTTGGAATCACATCCAGCAGTGGTTGGAACAGCTCGCAAAATCCAACCACTTCACCTACTTTATTGCCCCTAACCGTTTCTCGTACCTCTATTGAAACAGAATGGTTTCATGTTCTTTCATCGATTGGTTATTCCTCTCTGTTCGTATCTCTTTTTCCAATTTCGGTCTCGATTAGTTTACAAGATTAAATGGCCAATTCTCTTCTGGACCCTCGATTCTTTAGTTTTCCAAGAATGTTGAGCCGGGTATGTAAGCCATGTATCTAGGCGTTCCTCGAGAAAGAAGGGCTTTTGTTTTTTTGCATCCTGTATTGGTCTTGCAGCTATATATTAGAATAATAAATATTATTCTTGTCTTATATTATATAATACATAATATTAGAAAGATGGTACATAATATCTCATACACGTACATAAAGAAGTTCCTGCATATCCTCTCTAATAATGTAATTAAGGGCTAAGGGGGGTTTCTTGGGTACATTAAGACATAACTCGACATCCCGAAATCAAGTCGGCGGCTCTATTGCTCTCCCTCCAACAATGTGTGACTCTAAAAAAACAAACTGCTCTGGCATTTTCAGTGAAGCTCAGCAGCATATTTCGCGCTTATGGGGCTTGGAGTTAATCATCTTGACTGCATATAATGAGTCAGACTCTACCCAAAGGTTCCGAATGCCCATTCGCGAAGCCATCTCCCCCGTATGGCGGATTGCATAAAGTTCCACCTTCAAAATCTCTCTCCACTCAACCGTCTTCCGGAAAGCCCAAAGAGGCCGATAAAGTCTCTTTCTCTATCTCGGTCTCGGTTTAGCGATAGGTTGCTCTCAAACGATAGCCAAGTTTGATTTGCTGTTTTAGCCTGGGTACGTACACATACGCGTACTATAGAATCTAGATGTCTGATTGGTCTCCATAGCTTGATTTGCTTTCCTCCTAGCTGGATGGGTTTCTTGCTTTCTGCCTTGATTGAGAACCTCGAATCGTTGTTATCGTTTTTAGTAGAATTGGGTTCTTAATAATAGGCATGCTGTCTCCTCTTTTGATTATTCCTACACGCACGAGAGGAGCAGACGGTTTTTCGTTGATGGGCAGGTGATAAGATCTGTATTGGATAAGTTTCTTTCACCTGTACCATGATATGCCTGATTGGCTGTTTATAGAATTGGTCCAGGAATGCTGTCACTCAATTACTAGGTCTTCTTCCCACGTGTACGTAAATATAAGAGAGTGAAGGCTTTCACTAGCGCCTAACGTTTTAGCTAAGGGAAGCAGATAACAAGCGACGGAGGCGGGTAAGCGGAGGCGGGTAAGCGACGTATTAATAGTTAAGCGACGGAGGTAAGCGGAGGAAGCGTAGGAATCGGTTACTCAACTGCCCTTAGACTAGTGTAGCCCGATAGGACTCCTTTAAATGAGTCCGACGGCTAACAGCTAATACCTGCTATCTCGGCAACTCCTACCGATCAAGCAAGGAAGAAAGCAACTCTCGCTGGAGGGACAACTCCAGCTCAGGCAGAGCTAACCATTGAAGAACTAACTGATAGAACTACAAGAAACCAAAGGAAGAAGGTAGATACTTAAGTTAACAGTCAAACAAAAGAAAGCAAATGAAGGCACAAAGAAGGAACAAAGGAACAGACCTTAGAGAAGAAGGAGAACAGTCACAGATAGATTCAAAGCTAAGGAGGAAACGAGTAAAGAAAACAGATGGCATCTTATATAGAGTATAGAGAAAGATTCTCACAATAAAAACAAGAAGGAGAATTTGACTCTTCAACCGGAACCCGCGCCTGTGCGCCTACCGAGCTAGCAACACCCCCTCTTTCTCCCCCACAGAAGGACAGTGATATAACAACCCTTAGGTTACAATCAACCATGAATTCCAACAAGGAGAAGCCAAGGAACAAGACATACCGAAGGAGGGCCTAGCTAGTCTAATAGGACAGGTAAAGCAACAACCGAGAGAGGCCTTGGCCTTTACATTTTCAGCATCCCGGGCTCCATTCGCCCATCAATCAATAAATGGACCACTAAATATAAATAGGAGTCGAACCGGTGACGTGTATTCAGCAACACCGGAGAGGAACACCATAAGGAAACTTCTATACATATCCGGTAACAGACAAAAAGCACTACTTGAAATAATCACTGATAGAGCTATCGGAGAACAATAGAAACAAGGCGTACCGAGCGTACCATAGAAAGACACGTTCGACCACGGAAAAATGTATTGCGGAAAATTCCCCACTGCTGCCTCCCGTAGGAGTCTGGGTCCCTTCGCTCCACTATGACAGCTAAACCAAGTAAAAATCTTCATCTCTCTGTAAGCCACTAAACGGGTTCTACACCTAAATAGGTTAAGGTAGGGTATTTTTTAGAAAAAGCTACCTTAGCACAAGCGCTAAGCGATAATAATACTTTTCTGAACTTGACGTGAATCTTATGCCAGTCATCAAATTTCCAGATGGTGGTGCCCGAGTGTCAATATTTTTGCAGTCCATAGGGAATGCATTTCGAAAGCATCTTTTCGGCGATAAAGGAGCTAATCTTTTAGGTGAGAAAGCTACAGAACAAGTCCTCAAACGAAGTGAGGGGAAGCAAGTGAAGAGAGCGGAGCGGGTGAAGAGCACTTTCTGCACTTTTGAACTTAAAGAAGCCAGCGCTTCTCTTGATTAGTGAAATGATAAGGGCACTAGCACGAGATCACTGAAACCTCGATTTCTACTACGGATATTAATCCTATCCTACCCGTCTTATAAGGGCTACGACCAGAATCGAAGTAAGAAAGAGAGGAAGAAATGGATATACATAGTCTATATCTTATTTTTCCCTAATCTTATTAGCCCAGCAAGGAAAGATATGGCAAAGAACAAGATAACAAACAGTAAAGCCACTTATCTCTTTCATGAGCAAGGGCAGTTGGCGGGGAAGCAAGAAGAAATCCAAGTGGCCAGCTGAAGTGGAATTGGATTATTAAATCCGGCTTATTGTTATTTCGAGCAATGTATAAGGCAACTCTCCAATCGTGGGAAGACGCTGCAGTTCACCGAGAATGACGAGAGACCTACTCTCTCCCATCCCAGGAATCATTCAATAGAGAGAAGAAGGAGAACCGAAGATATCAAGCTTGGCTGCGCTGCCCGTCGCATCGGACTCCCAACGGCTAAGAGCGGGAACCATGATTAGCTTAATGCCTTTCGGCTATAGGACATTAGACTTCTACCGGCTACCGGGAAAAAGATTAGACTAGATCAAAGGACTAGATCGATCAGCAGCCGTAGCTGCAGTAGAAAAAGCAGTAGTTGGAGTTGGTACTTCAACCGGTTCTTTTACAGTCCCACCTTCATAAGGAAGAACTGCCTTGAAGGGTAAGGCAGGTCAAAAGAGTGGGCATCTTTCTTACCTATGGCTAACTCAAAAAAATCTGAGAGGGGAGGTTGCTCTGCTCTGGATGCACCGGTCAGAACGGGGAAAGCTGCTCTTAGAGCTATCTCTTTCCGATCTAGGCAGATGGTTGAATCTAATGCGAGTAGCACTAGGCCTAGAGCGGAATATTAGGTAGTACGAGTTGCTATATTTTTCCATCCCCCTTCGGGAAGAAACTCTCTTTGACTTTTGAGAAGATAGACCCAAGTAGCCCTTGAATGATCATCCATTATGGTTCAAAAATATCGAAAACCTTCTGTTCTGTGGTTTCAACTGAAAAAGGGCCCAAAATGTCAATGTGAATCAGATCAAAAGGTTCATCACAAATGTTATTATGAGATTGAAAAGGTAAGTGTTTTTGTTTAGCCAAAGGACAGATTTTACAAATGGTCTGAGATTTTACAAATGGTCTGATTGACCTTTTTATTCTTATGAGTAGGGAGTCAATCTGAAAGGATAGCAGTTTTAGAAGAAGGATGGAGCAGAAAGATAGAAAGATCAGTTGCTGGAAATCAAATATGTAAATAGTCGAGTTATTGCATTCCTCTCACAAACTATCAATTTCATAAGAGAAGAAAGATCGTTTTTTTAAATTATCAATTTCATAAGAGAAGAAAGATCGTTTTTTTAAATTATCAATTTCATAAGAGAAGAAAGATCGTTTTTAGAAAAGAAAGAACGTTTTGATTCGAGGCGGATCCCTTTTTTCTTTGCCTTTACGAGTAAGAAAGTGGTTACGCTCCGCTGGGGAGCCGGAACTGTAAATTCCTACTGTGGTTCGAGTCCACAAACCACTGAGAGCTCTGGCATCGGTTCAGGCTAAATCCTGAAGAAAGCTAGAAAGCGCTGTTTGATGAGCCTGCGTCCGATTTGTGAGTTGGTTAGGTAAAGGCTGACCAAGCCAATGATGCTTAGCTGCCCAGTCGTGCCGAGGAATTCCCATCCGACCAGAGGAGGGAAGAGAGTGACTAAGCAGCAGCTCCACTTGTCGCGTACTTCTTTAGCTGCACCGTCATCGCCGGCCGGACAAACCCTTCCAACAAATGGGGAGTGGGCCAAAGGAACACGACACATCCAGTGAAGAGATCCCGGACAGGGAAGTCAGAAGGTCTGCAAGCCTCGTCTTCGCCCCTGCTTTAGCTGCACTTGGTGCGTAAGAGGGAGACCCGGTCGCTCAGATACAGACAGCAGCTCATTTTACGCTTAAACACATCCCAGGGAATTAAAGGAATACGGGCTCCGCCTAGCTACCTGATCCCATCATGAATAGGAATTACCAGCGAACCAAGAGAGATAGATTCAACAGAGGAGAAGGGGTGGCGTGCTTTAGCGACACCTTCAAGACATCCAGGAGTGATCTAGACGAGGTGGGACATGCCGGCTAGAGTACATGCTTCAACTGGAACATCGCTTCGCTACTCTTCCCTCCCTACCCCTACGGTCGTACACTCTGTTGATAGTTCGCCAATGGCTCACAACCAGACAATCATAGTATGTTCGTTCGTTCACTTCGTTCTCTCTCTCCCCTTCTCCCGTTAGCTTGTTCCCCTCTTCCTTTCTCAACCTTCTTAGCCCTTCCTCCAAGAGTAGTTACGCCTTTTCCGTCAGTGGAGAGAGCGAGCAACGACCTGTGAGCGACCGTAGCTCCCTCTGCAAGTGGTAAGGCGCAGTTCACCCCCTATCGAACGGAGGAAGATCGCTGTTGATGTCATGACTAACTTCTTGATTCTTTGATGAGAGAGGCGTGCGTGTGAAATGTCTGATTCATGGCTTGGTTAACGAGATGTCCCAACTGGTACTGGAGCACACCCGTCTGGTTCGTACTATCATTGGCTTGTTCATCCTTTACCTAAGCCTAATCTTCTTCTTCATAGCACACTCTGCTACAGCACACTACGCTTCTGTGCTGCTCAGTAGTGACTGCTAGGGAGTTAATCACACCAGGCGGGCTTGCTTCGCTAGAAAAGAATTCCACTAGTGTGTGCTGCTGAGAGTGAACTATGTTACTCGGAACAATATCTGAAAGGAAGCTTAAGGAAAGGCCTTAGTATTCTTTCTTCAAAGGCGTTCCCTGAACAACTACAGCTCGATAGAGACAACTCGGAAACTAGCACTGAAAAAGGGCATACTATCAATATGATCAATATGATATTACCTCGGTGTGCTAATCAAAGGTAAAGAACTGAATACTTAGATTTCTCTTATCCTTCCTATTCTATCTTTGTTGTTTGTGAATGAGTACCTATCCCTTATGGGCGAACGACGGGAATTGAACCCGCGCATGGTGGATTCACAATCCACTGCCTTGATCCACTTGGCTACATCCGCCCGCTACGCGCAACGGGCTCCTCGCCCTTCATTTTCTTTCACTGTCATAAAACCTATTAAACAACTCATTTACCTTTGTATCTTAGCACCAAACTCAAATGAAATTATTCTCTGCCTAATCATTAATGAAGGGGCCCGCCTCACCACTCCACTTCCCCTCATCAACTAATTAATGAGAGCTTCCCCTTGTTATGGAAGTAACCAAACTCACCATGACAAGGGCCAGCGCTCTTACAGCGAAAGGCTTCTTTTCTCTAGCCAAAAACATTATGCCATCAAGCCAAGCCAGCTCCCGAATGTCTTTAATCGAGAGAGGTACAGAATAGTCGAAGAAAGTAAGCAACTGCGACAAGAAAGGACTTATAAGATAACATGGAAAATGAGATTTCACTTCTAGTTATCCGCCAAGGAAATGCCGGAGGAATTCTATATATAGCTGAGCGATGACCCTTTCGTTGTGCATCTTGGATACAGTACCGAAGGGTCCGCTCTACTAAAACTTTGTCATAATGAGAGCGGGGATCATGAAGATTGAAACTATTCATGTTGTTTTCTATAAACTCCAAGGCTTCTGGTCTTATGGCCCAGGGTGATTGAGATCTTCTTTTCTTCTCTTACGATATTTCGAGTTGGATGAACGGATCGCTCCTAAAGGTTTAATAAGACATTAGATTTTCATTCATCAATACCTCGACTTCCAGCTTCTCACATGGAAGGGTCCGGTCCAGAAGCAGAAGCCTAAGTTCTTGGAAAAGAAGAAATAGGGATGTGCGGAGTAACAGTAGGAACCGCAACACTAGTATCAGATAAGTGAGGCAAGAGCCAATCATCATCAATGTCGGGTGTGACCCGATCGGAAGTGCATCGACCGATTGATGCGTAGAATCGATCGAACGAGATGAGGAAAACGGAAATTCCTCTTCGCAGAAAACAACATCACGTGAAAAGGAGATGGTGCCACTCTCAAGATCATAAACCCTCCAGCCCTTCTTTCCAGAGGGCGACGAAAACGCATCTTTTGCTTCGACTCCCTTGCCCCTGTCCTTGCAGCCTGCCTATGGTCAGCTCAGAACTTTTGGGTGTCTCTGCTATGGTTCTACATCATCCAAGCAACGTCATAAGTTCCAACCACGCTCTAGAGCCTGTGTATTTCTGGGGTACCCCTCTGGTGTTAAAGGGTATAAGCTCATGGACTTGGCTAGTCACACTATCTACATCTCTAGACATGTGGCATGAAGACATCTACCCAATGGCTTTTGCTCATGATGCTCAAGGTACTACTTCTTCATACCATTAGATTCTTTGTCCTCAGAAACTCACATCTCTCCATCATCTCTCTCTCCTCCATCAACACACTCTATCACCACTCTACTAAGCGGGCTTCTAAACCTCCTGCACACTTGAGTGACTATCATTGCTATTCATTGCGTGATGATATTCCTTATCCTCTTTCTTCTTATCTATCTTACTCACTCTCCTTCCTACATGATATACATCAATAATATCACAAACCAATCCCTCATTCTTTTTCTGAGGCAAAGACTTCTAAAGAGTGGTGTGATGCTGTGGATAGAGAGATTGGTGCTATGGAATCTACAGAGACTTGGGAAGTTACCAGTCTCCCTCCAGGGAAGAAGGCAGTGGTAAATGGGTTTTGACTGTTAAATATCTCTCTGATGGCAGTGTGGAGAGATACAAAGCTCGTTTGGTTGCAAAGGGTTATACTCAAAAAGCTGGTTTGGACTACACGGAGACCTTTTCTCCAGTTGCTAAGATGGCTACTGTTAAGTTGCTCCTTAAGGTCTCTGCATCTAAGGGTTTCTCACTCAACTTGACATCTCCAATTTCTCAATGGTGAGTTAGAAGAAGAGATTTATATGAAACTGCCAGAAGGGTATGCTGAGAGTAAGGGGGACTCTTTGCCAAGGAATGCTGTTTTACGTCTCAAGAAGTCCATTTATGGCCTAGGCTTCTAGGCAATGTTGAAGTTTTCTGCAGTTTTGTTGTTGGTTTTGTTAAAGGTCATGGACACTTTGTTTGTTAAGTGTACTGATGGTAATTTCATTGCAGTCCTGGTGTATGTGGATGATATAGTGATTGCCAGCTCCTCAGAACTTGGTGCTGCTGGTTTGACTGCTGCTTTGAAAGAGAAAAACTCCGGGGGCTCTCTGAAATACTTTCTTGGCCTTGAGGTGGCCAGAACTTCTGCTGGTATTTCTTTGTGTCAACGGAACTTTGGAACTTCTATCCTCCACTGGTATGCTTGCTTCTAAGCCCTCCAGTGTTCCAATGACTCCAAATCTGAAGCTCTCTAATACTGATGGTGATCTGCTTCCAGATAGAGAGGCTTATAGGAGTTTAGTTGGCCGGTTGATGTATCTCTGCATCACCAGACCAGACATCACCTTTGCTGTGAATAAGTTGTGCCAGTTTTCCTCTGCTCCTCGCACAACACATCTCAAGGCTGTTCACAAGGTACTTCAGTATTTGAAGGGGACTATTGGCCAAGGTCTCTTATATTCAGCTGATGCAGACCTTACCCTCACTGTGCTGATGCTGACTGGGCATCATGTCAGGATAGTCGGAGGTCCACTACTGGTTTTGCTATGTTTCTTGGTTCCTCTTTGATCACTTGGCGATCTAAGAAACAGGCCACTGTCTCTCGCTCATCTGCAGAGGCAGAATACAGAGCTTTGGCTCTTGCTTCTTGTGAGCTCCTATGGTTATCTTCTCTCTGACTTACACATTACGCTCCCATCTCTACCGGTTCTGTTTTCAGATAGTACTGCAGCCATCTCCATCGCTACAAAGCCTGTTTTTCACGAACAAACACGTGGAGATTGATTACTGTTCGAGATTGAGAAAGGTTTGCTCCGGATGCTTCATGTGCTGACAATCAGGTTGCAGATATTTTGACAAAAGCTTTGTTCCCTCATCAGTTTCATCATTTACAATCCAAGATGAGTCTTCGAAATCTCTTCGTCTCATCTTGAGGGGGACTAATAGGAGATGGTTCATCCCGGTTCGATGGTTTCATCTCTGATCTATTGGTTAAGGACCGGTTTGATATCAATTTTGACCGTTTGTATAAATACCCTCGTACAGTGTTCATTTAATTAATGAGAAAGTAATCTTTGACAACAAACACTTTCTCTTCTTCCTCTCGACCTCACTAATAAACGTCTACTTCTTTTCCCACTCTGAAGCAGACGAAGCGAGCTGAAGGAAAGAGAAGATGCCTCCTAATCTACTTATGGATGTCAGAGTTGATGGTCGAGCATAGGTCCATTAGCGGATGGAAAGAATGCTTAGCGACACAGCAGATACTAATGAGAAGGCATTGAAGGAAGTTCGTTTTTTTAGGCTTTCAGGGTTTAGTTAAGACTTTGCCGTCTTTTCCTCTCGCTTCGTAAAAAGTCTGTAATACTAAGATTAATGAGATTTTCCGTTTCCCAGTCGACTATGTGAACAGCACAAAGCAAAGTTTGACCCTTTAGTGTCCAATGATATCAATGCTTTCTGTTTCAAACAGGAGGGAAGCTTTATGGTTTCGTAGCTTCTACTTTTTCTTCTACTTTAGGGTTTGATAGAATCGTCCGCTATTACAGACTTTGATTATCTGTGGGGCAGTGCGTTAGACGAAGGAAGTAGCATCTAATCTAAGGAAGATGAAGACCGGATATTCAAAGGAATATTTGACAAAGCAGAAGCATTACAAGCATACATAAAATAGGAAGCCTACACACACCGTAGACCAGCCACACACCATTAAAAAGGAAACTAAGAACATAGTACATAAACCAAAGACATAGAGCAAGCATACAAGACTTTGGGTCGACGGACTCCTTATTTTCCATTTTAGCGATATAGGAAGTTGGCGGACTCTTCTATTCTAGTCTCCCCGGCGACCGTGGGTGACAGCCTGTATTATTAGGCCTTCCTGCTCCTTCAGGAGAAAAGAAATCCTGTGTTTCAGACCGCGAATGCGGTCCCGTAAAAGTTGCATCCTTCTGCCCACGACCTCCGGATCGAGAGCAGGCGGATGCTCCCAGAACAGACCAAGCATTTGCTCACATTGGAGCTTTTCGTTTTCCACGGTTTGTATTTCTTGTTGAATGCTCGCCAGTCTGTTCGCGATATCCATGTCTACTCACTTTCTTGCCGACTTCTAAGTGCCCTCTTTGCCAAATAGAGACTGAAAGAAGCTTCTATTTATAGGCAGGCCCTAAACCCTTTCTTATTAGTCATAATTCTTGTCTTAGTTCCGTAACATGGTTCAACCCCGGCTTTTCATGAATATGGAACCCCCTTAACTAGATTTTAGTGCGCTGAAGAATTCTCCCCTGGATAAAGGCCCCGCCCCTCAAAATCAAAGAGTCCTTTTTGGCGGGTATTGCCACGCGGCTTAATTACGACCACTCCCTCGGGAATAAGAGGCAATAATAGAACGCACTGTATAGAGTACTCCCCCGCTTTTCTCGGGTTTCCAAAGGCCCGTCACTCCTTACTCGACAGCTCAAAGCTGACCAGAGTCCTCGTTTACCCTACGTGCACTATTTAGCTCTGCCTACTCAGATCACGCTTTTATTTGTCTATTTTTTATTGGCTGATTCCCAGGTAACTGACTTCGGCCAATCCTTACTCGACAGCTCCGTCCTTTGGTGAGCACCGAAGCTAGCTCTCTTGAATTTCCCCGGAAAGACGGAACCTTTCCAGCTCACTCTGTCAGTCCACTAAGACGCGTATAGAGTAAATGAGCACAATAACTTTTTCAGTACAATAAGTCCCCTTCTCCACACTTTTGTTTTTGGGCTTTCTTGGATTCGTTTCCCCAGTAATTCCATTTTGGACTCGGGCGTGGGCTTTTCCATTGGGCTCAGTATCATAATTATCCCAAAAGCCCCCTCTCCTCTTCCTGCTTGTCAATGGGCTTAGATGGATCAAAGCATTAGATAGAATGCTAAGTCCAATTCCTCAATATTCTTCTTCTTCAGTGGCCCAAGCAAGATCATCTATCAGAGAGGATAGGGTCCAAGGTCTGACTCTTAGATATATCCCCTACTACGAGTTACTCCGTACCTCTGCCTATTACTTCACAATTACCTAATGTGTTAAGCAAGAGACAAGTGGAGCTTTTTCAGCAAGCTTTACATCAAAAAGTAACGAAAAAAGACGGGTTTGAGCAACTTTTTCATACAGTTTTGCCCTCTGATATAGAATGAACTAACTTACGCAAATAGTAAATGAGAGGACCTTAGCACTTTTGGTTATGGAGTGATTCATCTCAAATTCCCGGGGTTTAGTGAATGAATTCAACTAGAAAATCTCAATTGCACGGGATTCGCGATTCGGTGTAAGTTCCCTTCGGTCGTCCTTTCTCGTTCCGGATTCAAATCCTTTTTTGGTTCCCGGCTTACTCTAAGCTAGACAAAATCCCTTCTTTCAAAGTCACTAGAAAGATAATAAAAGAATCAAAAGGTCTAATGAGCTAACCAATCCTCCTATCCTATGGGAATGCTTTCCTAAACTCTGATTGCTCTTGCCGACTCGGAACGAAGAGTTAGCGGTGAAAATAAGTCATTCTTTCTTATTGGCTTCTCTCCAGGTGGGTCACCCAGAGCGAGGGATGTTAATAAGTCACTAACTACAGTGCCAAAGAAAGAGGCTTGGATGCGCGGGATAGCTTGAAGAACGAGTACCGGGAGAAAGGACCTTCTTTTGAGGAATGAGGATTAGGAAGCTTACTCGTAGAAAAGAAAGTTGGCACCTACTAAACCAAGTGCCTGAAAAGGGGTAGTGAAAAAGGCGAAGGCAATCTCGGATTGTTCAGACACTGCCTTTGGTTCATTACCCGTTGAGAAGGCAGTAGAAGAGGTAGCATTCGCAGACCAAAGCAAAGACGGCTGGGGATTCTTCATAGCATAGCAAGAAGGAAGGGCGTGCTTAATACATAAGGACTAGTAGAGGCAGTAGAGGTCCTTCACCATGAAGATTGTATGCTTTCCTTTTCACTCAACAATGAAAGCTAAACGAAACCGATTCCAATCTCTTTTCCATTCAGAAAGAGAATCGATTATGTAGCTCACAGAAGGGGTGATCAAAGAAGTTGACTAAGTGAATGGGAATCCGATAGCTCTACCAGCCTTGGAAGAGTAGTCAGAGGCAATTCGCTAATATTGAACCTTTTCTATCATCTTTCTTTCCTCAAGCATGAAACGGAGTTGAGCGGTAGGCATTCCTTTCCATTACAGTGGGAAAGTGGATGCGAGTCATAGAGTTCTTCCAGTAAGGTTTGAGGTCACAGGTACCAATGCAGTGGAAAAGGAAAACTAGGATATAAACAAGACCCATTTGTTTCAAGTTTAGGGCCCCCTAGTGTTACAAGCTACTGCTTGCGAAGGAAAGAAAGAGTTGCTAAAGCCAGCCCTCTTATTGGTAAGATAGGCTATGAGCTGTAGGACTGCACTGAGATGGCAGATGAGAGATAGTGGAAAACGAGTGACTCTTTTGGGGCTAGCATGAACAGAGCCTTAGAGTCAGGGGGTGGGAAGAGTATTTATTATAGGAAACAACTATATAAAAGAGCGCCTACTCCGTCCCATTCACGACTGGAGTATGGAAGGAGTAGTCTTGAATGCGATGGTACGTTCAATCAGGTCAAACCGTTAGCAAAGCTTCGCGGTCATTGGAACCTTTGGTCCTTTTGACCTCAAATCTCCTACTGATAGGTGGCCTCGGACGGTCATCTACCAGGTTGTTAAGAACCTCTTTGATGTGCCGACGGCGGCCGCGGTCATTGACGGGTCCTTCTTATCAACAGCAGAAGCAATCCTATGGGAGTCTCTTGGGTTTTCCTCTATGATTGACTTGGGCATGTATACTTTTGATTCTCTCTGGAGATATGGTTCTCGTATGTCTACAGCGTTAGAACTCGAGTTTTGCTCCGCATCACAAACAACTCATCACGTGGGTATTATTGTGCATCTTCCAAGCGTCATTCTCAATTTTTTTTTACATTTACATGGGGGCTACCCCTCATATACATATAGAGAGGCGCAATCAGTATAGTAAATATTGGAGGCTATCTGAAGAACTAGATTCATTTGGTAACTACTTACCACCTGACTATATCCCCTCGCCAACTCCCAGCTCTCCGGAAACTTCCCTTATACCCCGCCCTCAACACTGAGAACCCTTTCTTGTCATCTCCGAGCACTGAACCCTCTGGACTCTCCGAAAATGCTGAAACCTACTCTTATTCCTCTTCGGACACTTTGGACTATGAATTTCTTCCAATAAAGTTTTGATCCCTCCGCTCCTCTCCTTTCATTCGAGTAATCAATTACGTTGGACCTCTCCTTTTAGTCGAGTAATTTCATCAATCCCTTGACTTTGTTTATGCCCTTATGCAGTAAAGAAAGCAAGTGAGGCGGGCTAAGATTCCATTCGAAGTAAGGTAAGAGGATTCAATGTTGCACCATCTTCAACTCTTCTCGGTATCGGGAGTTTTTCAAGAAAAGGTCCCATCCTTCAATATCATGATTGGGTCGACCAGGCCAGATCATGAGTAAATAAAAAATCGAAAACGTACATAGCTGTTCCAGCTGAAATACTTGGAATAATTCTACCACTTCTACTAGGAGTAGCCTTTTTAGTGCTAGCTGAACGTAAAGTAATGGCTTTTGTGCAACGTAGAAAGGGTCCTGATGTAGTGGGATCGTTCGGATTGTTACAACCTCTAGCAGATGGTTCGAAATTGATTCTAAAAGAACCTATTTCACCAAGTAGTGCTAATTTTTTCCTTTTTAGAATGGCTCCAGTGGCTACATTTATGTTAAGTCTGGTCGCTCGGGCCGTTGTACCTTTTGATTATGGTATGGTATTGTCAGATCCGAACATAGGGCTACTTTATTTGTTTGCCATATCTTCGCTAGGTGTTTATGGAATTATTATAGCGGGTCGGTCTAGTAATTAGGGGGCGGCCGTTCGGTCGCCTATGAGACTAGGACCAATAGGTCAAAAATTGGTTTGTGCCGCAGGTGTTGAACGATCTACTCTACACAGGTGTGGGCTTACAGGGCTAGGGCTCAGAAACCCTTTCTTTCATTCATCAAGAGGGCTAGACGCGCCTTTCGAACCAGTCTTTATAAACCTGGTCGCTCACTTTTCCGGGCCGGGATCGATAAGTAGAAGTCATAAAAAGATATGTTTCTCTTCGCACCACTGATAGACTACTAAAGATTCAATTAAAAAGGCCCTACTTAGTTTCGCAAGCCTTTGTCATTGTCAGTCAACTAAGTAGGTCGTTCCGCCCCCTGCGAATCCGTAAATCTGAGGAGCATGCCGCAACAAAAGGATGGTCCCCTATGCATTTCATTCTTTCCAGAAAGGAAAATTAGAAGTACCCCCATCATGGTGAACCTCTCCTTGTGATCGGGATGAGGTAAATGCCTCCCAGCCGGGGGGCGGATCGAATCGGAGTTTCCTTAGGTAGCCACCGACCTACAGTTATCCTTAAACTTCCGTGCTTGGTGGAGAAGAAGCGAACAAAGGTACGCTCGCTTGCTGTCTTGTTCTCTGCCGCGAACTGGGATCGCTCGCCAGCTAGGTCAGATTGAAGCAACATTTTTTGAGAACATATTACCCATCTTCGGGGACAAGGGGCGGAACGACCTCTCGATCTACTTACAGCAGCCCAGGAATAAAAACGTCGTCTAGGCGTTCCCTCTTGCTCCGATCTACCCTACGCCTAGGACGTTGTCTGGGCCAAGAGTCATAGTTAGTTGCTGTTTCCATTTGGTTGTTTTTTTCTCGTTGTTGATACCGGCAAGACCCAGCCAGATGATGTCTGCTGGTTGGTAGTGAGAGGACTCTTAGTATCGGCATACCCAAAAGGAGGCGCTAATTAAAAAACAAGAATTTGATTTTCTTTCTTGCTCTCCCTTAGCAGCGGGAAAGGAGTCTATCTATCTGCCTAGCTTTGGTAGATTTCCCCCAACGCAATTCACAGAAATTCCACGAATCCCTTGGTGGATAAGTCCGACGACTCAGCAGCAGTGCGGAATTGAGTTTCTCGTCTGGTGGATCTGATCTATAGTTATGGGGCAATACATACCAAAAGGTTCGAAGAAAGAGTCGTTAAGCCGAGAAAGCTCAAAATTTGCCTTCTCATCAAAAATAAAGAAGGTTCTTCTCAAGACCTTAAGAGCAGCAAGAAGAAAAGTCAGAAGAAAGCCCAGGGGGTAGTGGCCTTTCTTCTCAGAAGCAAAGGTAAGTCCATTCTGTACCAATTTTTGTTGCTGGAATATATTCGGACTAAACACGGAGTATAAACAAACAGGCTGAGATTAGAAAGCTGATCAGACAGAATAACCTCTCTCTTTTTGCCCTAGCTAACAAGTAAACGAGTGAATATTGCGAAAGTGAACGGAATGCTGTTGGCATCTTCGAGCCAACCTGGAGTTCTTCTTCCAGTAAGACGCGTTGTAGTTCGTAGGCTAAGTGAAAACGGGGAGCTACGGCTGATCGAAAAGCGAAGATAGGCGCATAGTTCAGTGATCTATCCACGAAAGAGGGAACTCAAAGAGGCGTTCCTCGATCCGCTTCTTTTAACAAGATAGGACAAGAAAACGAGAACTACAGTTCGAGTGAGCGGCTAAGTAAGCAGAGCTCGTAACCTCGAGTTATGTATATAGAACTAATAATCTTTCTTATTGTCTTTAAAACACCTAAGTCCTAACAAAGCTACCAACCTTCTTGTACTTCCAGACAAGTAAGGGGTTCCTCCAGGTGCTGGTGTTGAGTTAAACAAACAAACGGGAGTCAGATAATAAGAAACGAAAACAAAGACTTTTCGGACCGAAGGGATATATCAGGATAAAGAGTTTGTAACTCACTTGCTTGCTAAAGGTAGCGCTAGCTAAAGTAAACTTGAGCTACGGACTTAGGAAAGAAAGGCAGCTAGTCGCTTAGCGGAGCAAGTTCTATGGACAAGCTTGAGTTAGGCATCGATTGAAGAGCAAAGAAGAAGGCCAGACTGTTGCCCGGCGGACAAGCTGGCTTTGAATACTCCAGTATCTCCGGTTTCGGGATAAGATAGGCTTCTTTACCCATCCGAGGAGTTGACTTCTTGACCGATAGGGGAACGGCAGCATATTCGACCATTGATCGGAGAATAGGCACTGATCGGAGCCAGTTCACAACCTGGGATAGCTAACGCTACCTTGCCTGAAGACATGGGATTGCCGTAGAAGTAACATGCCAAGCAAGAACTTGCTCCTTTCACTTCCCTAGCTGTAGATCGAGCAGGGCGTACGAACGAACTAGCGTATGCGAGCTAGCGATTCCCAAGTAGTCGTTAATAGATAGAAGAGGTTGCTTTTGTTTTCCCGGGAAAGATGCCAATACCGAAGACATCGCATGCTAGAAAGAATGTGCTTTCTTCGCGTCATTACGGTTACCTGTTCACTAGTAATCTGGTCGAAAAAGATCCAACGTCGGTAACAATCGCGATCAATTAGAGGAACGAGACTGGAAGGTCCCCACAATAAGCAACTATATAACTCTAAGGATCGTGTCATACTGCCTTTCGCTGTGCAACTTCCACCAGCAGTATGACCTTCTGAATGCTGCTAGGTTCGGGACCTATTCGATTCCTTTTCTAAAGGAACTTTTATATAAAAGGAAGCCGAACCCACCTTCGATGATCTTAGACTTCACGTTCTCTTCAAATTCCAAATATCAATAAAGCCGACTGTCATTTTGAAAGCTGAGTCTTCGAGAGGTCTACCGTCTACCGCATTCACAGACCCTCCTCCGCTCCGCCCCTCCTATGGGTCCGCGGATTGCTGCCTGGGGTTCCTCCTTCCTCGCCTTACTACTGACTCCCTCCTCTCTACGTTCTACGTAGGTTGGTTTGCTAGGTTGTTAGCGTAGCTGCTCTTCCTAAGTAAGCAAGCTGTAGAGAAGGAGTTGCCTGCCGTGTTGCGCGTAGCGTGTACTGAGGGCGGGCACGACTGATCGGCTAGCTGCTCTGTTGCTATCGCACAGTAATAAGTATTCTTTCTCTCCGTTCGGAATGAGTTCCTTGAATTGATCGGTTTCTGGCTTAGCTCTATTCCTATGCATGCAAGTGTAGCTCGTGCGTGCCTTCCGAGTAGGAGTTGGCATCCCTACGAGGAACAGTCAGTGTAGTGAGCGTAAAACTAATGGGATGGTGAGAGGCGTTAGCCGGGCCATTAGTCTGAGCGAGCGGCTAAAGTCCACTAGGGCTGTTGCTTGTTGTTTCTGTCATTTAAAGAGTATTCTTTCTCTCCGTTCGGAATGGGAACTCCAAGTTGTTTAGCTCTCTTTCTTCTGATTCCGGTATTTCTCCAGCTACTAATACAGCAAGACCAACTAGAGAATATCCTGTAGTTTATGATTCTGATTCCTCGGAGTTAAGTTCCCTTTCATTCTTATCTTTCGCTGGATTGCCCATTTAGTTCCATTTAAATGAGAGAAAAGAGGGAAAACCTATACTATGATGGGGGTATTTGATTGGGCCTTCCAACGCTGACGAATGCATCCTTTCTCTTCTCAAGCTACAAGAAGTACGTACTTTCAGATGGTAAGGATTGAACTCTAACTCAGAAGTGGAATTCACAGCTATTACTACTATAGTAGTCTTTCATTAACAGTTCCTCCTGTAACTCAATAATTGTAAGTTGATTCATAACCACGCTAGTAAAGTTGCCTTTGGAATTGGAAGTTGAGTCCGATCTTGGTACTCTCGCTAAAGTTTGTTGACATTTCGCCCTCTAGAATAGATTGATTTACTGGAGTCCCTATCCGAGTAATGAACTATAGAATTGACTTCTCCCCAGACCCTTCACTATCTTGTCCAGGTGTTTCATTGGCTTCGACGCCTGGACTTTCATCTTTAGATACTCTTTCCGGCTTCATTTACGGATCCTGCAACTATAGAATGACCAGGATTTGATCCCGTTTCACCTTCTACTTCTATAGATAATTGCCAAGCCCAGCTGGAACTATTGACTTTACACCCTCTACCGCAGCTTTACTTTTCAGCTAGGGCGGCTATCGAACGTGGCCTTCTACGCCCGAGGAACGCCTTCTATTTGACATCCCTTTCACCTGGCGGCTAAACCATCCGTTGATGAGGGAACTATTGAAGCTTCTAAAGCAGCCCTTTCCGCTGCTCCTACATCTGATGGAAAGGAAGGAAGTCCACTACGGTATGGAGGAAGTAGTTGAATAAACTGATAGAGCAGGCCAATCAAAGCAATCATCTGCCGCTTTCGTAAGTCAATTCCTCAGCTACGGCTATTATTGAATTTCATTTACTGGGCTTTCGGATGGAATAGTTTACCTTGACTTTGAACCGTAAGGTATTGAATAGACTTCCCCGTATTCATTTTTTTGAATATCTCTTCCATTGCTTGTTAGCATTGGCTATCAGTCAATTCCGAGGAACGAAGTCACTCGACTAATAGGTCTGCAAGCCTCCGGTGGCCTTACTTTGCTTTCAGGTCAATAAACGAATCTAGCTTACGCTTGGACTCCTGAATTGATATAACTCAAATTGCATGTGTTAAGCGTTCGAATAGCTGGCTTTATCAAATGTCTTCCTTTTTGGGAGAAGTAGGAATTGTTAGCCAAAGACTTCCGTCAATGAACATGAGAAAGAGGCACTCCTTCTCTTGTCGAAGATGAGGCCTGCAGACTAGTCTTACATATATTACCTCATTTATCAAATAGCGCTCACTGCCCTCCGCTCAGAGTTGTCTCAACTTTCACCCAAGATTCAGTCTTTACTGAAAAATTGAGGGATAGTGGAACTGTTTGACTAAGGCCAATAAGAATTGGATAACTCCAGTGGGCAAGAACTCCTGACTCTGGAGAGGAAGGTGGGTCTGGTTCTCTGTTTAGTAAAGAAGAAGGTGGCTCTGATACCATATGAAACTCTAAGAAAACAGAGAGGAGAAGAGGTTTTTCTCTGAATCGATTTTTTGATTTATTTTTCGGCTTAATTACAAAGTTCCCCTTTCTCTAAGCTCTTATACCCGTGAGCAAGGGAACAGAAACCCTAGGGTTACTAATCCAAATCCGACACGCGTCCCTCTAGTCACTCGCACTCATGGCCGTCTACGACTACACCATCCCCGAGGAACGCCTACGCTCACTACTATTATAGTACATGCAAACACAGGAAAGCAGCTACGCCCGAGGAACCCCTTTCTAAGACAACAGATCGAATTCCTATACTCCCTTCGTTCGAAGACCACTTTTTCCTTACCTATGCCCCTTAGCCAATCAAGCCTGACTTTCCCTTCGCTTCGCGCCTCGGTCTTTCTTTGGTCTATTTCTGCGGGTCACTAAACTAACCTTCTCTGGTCCGCTTTGGCTATTGAACTAATATTCTTCCCCCCCAGGCCCCAAGCCAGTCAGTTTGACCAGGAATGCCTGCGAACGGTATAATCATGAATAAGAAGAGCAAGCGGTAAACGAGTGCGAAGGGAGCGAAGCGAGTTTTTCTTTTTAAGGAAGTCTAGTCTCCTTCAGGCGAGTTGAACGAACGGTCTACTCAAGCTCCTGAGAGCGAGCGGAATAGCCTGGTCTTTCAAATCAAATAAGTAGTTAACCCGCGATTGACCTTTATCTTGTCTACCTCTGTCTCGCATGAGAAATCGAATTCGGGGTGATCAAAACTAGCCAACGAACTCAGCTGGCGAGTGTGAGGCTATAGATATAGTCTATAAAAAAAAAGAATTGAGCTGACAAAAGGGAAGAAAGAGTTGTTACGCCGCTGGATTAAGACGACTTAGCTACTTGTCTGAAAGCGGAAAGAGAATAGGTCTCAACGAGCATTCGGTAAAGCTAGAAAGCAACCGAAAGAGGCACATCAAAAGGTCTGAAATCAGTCTAGCCTGCCAAGGCAAACTAGGGATGGATCGGAAGTCTGATAAGGCTTTCAGAGATAGGGACGTAAGCGGTAAGAAAGAGTCACTCAGTAAATCGGTGGATCACACACTTGTTGGAGACAGGGACACGCCTGACTATTTAGAAAGTATACAAGTGTTGAAAGAGTGAAGTCTGGGGACAACGGTAAACGTGAGGAATGGGATCTCCAAAGCTACCCGCCCTACTAAAGAAGTTCGCAAGCAAGGGACATGCCGAAGACCTACCTTTCCAACAAAGTTCAAGGCGAGGACTTTTAATTGACGATGCGTTCCGTCGTCAGCAAGCGGTGGCCGACAAGGCCCTTTTCCCTAAGGGAAGCGAAGAGGACTGGTTTGAAACTCGTTCGGTAAGATTCTCCTGCATTTACCCAAGGCACTGATATTCTGAGTCTCTCAATTAGTTGTGTTTTAGGTAGGGGGTTTTCGTCTTATTCTTATGAGTGGCCCATGTGAATATGAGCCAAGGCAGGAGCAAGGATTCCTGAAAAAGAAATTAGATATAAAAAAAAGTGCAAGTCGACGTTTCTGATATGAAAGGTTAAAGTGTAGTGAGAGCCGGCTCTAAGCAGGATCCAAAGACGTTCAAATCCAGTTCCAATCTGGATATCAAAGTGCAGTTCAATCGTCGAAAGTGATCTCTCTTTTAGTCCGGTCTTCTTTTCTCTTTTGAGTCAGGTTCTTAAGACAGGGCAGGGAATCGGGTTTTATGAATATCTCTCTTCCGGCCGTTAGTTCGAGATCAAAACTTTACCTGAGAGAGACGTCACTGATAGTAACAGTAGGTGCGCCTTCAGTTGAGGAGAGCTCTTTTCACAAGCAGTGGTTATGAGCTCTTTCTTGTTTCGATTCAGAAGAGGTAATGCACTAGTGGATTGAATCACCTTTTTTTTAGTGCCAACAAAGTGCATGTGTTCTTGGTTAATAAAAACACGAATTTCGATAGGCTATAGGACTGATACTATAAGTAGGATAAACGCCTTAAAAGCAAAATGAAAGGTTTCAACTTATCCAAGGAATCTCTTTCTTGGCATTTGTATTTGAGAGAGAGCTATGCTTAGGGTCAGTTCCTTCAGTAAACTGATTTGGAAAGTGAGAAGTTGACTTTAGGTAAGTAAGTAGTTCCGTATGAAATTTAGAAAACTTTCATATCTGTCCGGAGGTCAATCTTAAGTGTTGGAAGCTACTGCTAAGGTACTCCCCTTCATCTATAAAGGATAGGCAATTGAGAGAATAGGGCGATAGCCTGGTTTTGATTGAATATCCTTTCCTGTGCTTATCTTGTATGAGGTATACCGAAGATCTGAGTCAAAGTAGGTAAGAGAAGGGGATGGATGTCTGAGCGGTTGAAAGAGTCGGTCTTGAAAACCGAAGTATTTCTAGGAATACCGGGGGTTCGAATCCCTCTCCATCCGCGAAGTCATAAGTTCTCTCTTGCCGCCTGATAAGAACGAATCGGATCGACTCGACTGATATGATAGATGGAATGGGTACCTTGTGTTATGATTTTGTTAGGACTTTGTCTCCCTTTCGTTATCTTCTCCCGGTTGGGGGTGGATCACCTTACCCACAAACAAAAGGAATAACAGAGAATGCCCAGTCAATAATAATTAATAATCTAATGGCAACTCGAATTGAATACAGGTAAAAGGCAGATAGGAATGATTGAAGATAGGAATCTATTTATCAAACGGCTTGCGCCCCTGCACGTGCACCTTATCGGATGTCGCCCTTGGAACTGGCAGAACTTAGGAAGCAGTTGACAGACTTGCTGGATGCAGGCTTTATCCAGCCTTCCAAGGCACCATATGGGGCCCCTGTGCTGTTCCAGAAGAAGCAAGATGGCTCTTTGCGCATGTGTGTGGACTATCGTGCACTGAACAAAGTGAGAGTGAAGAACAAGTATCCTGTCCCTTTGGTGGCAGATCTCTTTGACCGATTGTCCAAAGCCTCTTTCTTCACAAAGCTGGACCTTCGTTTGGGCTATTGGAAAGTCAGAATTGCAGAAGGAGACGAGCCTAAAACCACTTACTTCTGTTACCAGATATGGCTTTACGAGTTCCTTGTCATGCTGATAAGAGGCCAGTCGATGAGGCTCTTGAACAAGTTCCCGGCGAAGTTAGCCCTATAAGTTAACCGCCTGCCATGTCTACCCCGAAGGTATCTTTGGTGCTGTTGTTCCTAAAAGTCTCTTCTTTCACTTTGTTTCCACACTTCCCCTGCTTTGTTGTTTCAGAATTGAGAGGCACGAGATAGCCCCCAAAAAAAGGCGAAATCCACGAGAAGGCTTCTTTGACTAAAGAGAATCGCTCTTTTCCACCTCCCTAATGGTCTGAAAGCGGAGAGAGGAAGACCTCGATCGGGGAAAGCCCTTGCTATTTTCAAGTTCAAGGTTTGATCAAAGGATCAAGGTACGAGCAGACCAAGAAGCGAGGACTTACGAGATGCTTTAGTAACAACCTGAAAGCGCTAAACTGGTCATAGTTGCGATGTAGAGGAGAACATTCTCTACCAGAACAATACCAGAGATAGAGGAAATGGCACTAATAGTAACTAGTAAGCCAGCTTTCTACTAATAACAAGACAGGGAAGCGATCTCTTCATGTCGAAAGGAGGATGTCGTTTTCCTCGAGTCTCCACTGGGAATACTACTATACTATAAAGATTGATCAGCATTAGCCGGCCTTCTCTTGAATAAAAGCGAGAACCTGGTAAGGGGAAGGGCGATCGGCAAGTGTTGCTAGTTGAGCGATTAGCCTCGTTAGCTCTCTTTGCTGTCTAGTTTCTTGACATTCCTAACTATAACTTAAGATTTGATCTACAACTCATTTGTTCAAACCCGATAACGCTTTTCTTCCGATCTCACAGTTCCTTTGTCCCTTGTAAAGCATTCTATCTGTGGCCACGTGCTACTGTGGAGCTTTTGAATCGACGTCAACCAGAAGAAAGAAGAGAGCCAGAGCGCCATACCCTTCTCGGAAGGAACCCGCCCTTGGAAGAGCTACTAGGGCATCGCATCTATGCTGAAAGAGCACAATCCTTGATCTAGAGGGAGCCATTCCTTACCTTAGAGGAAAAGACTTAACCCAGTCCTCAGTTTCCACTTACAGAATAAATGAATCACTTTGCCACTCGACGAGGCAGATAGCTCCTCTGGTGCTACTATAGCCTTTGTGGTTGCTTCGCTAGGAAGAGCAGCACTTATATTGCTTGGATTATCTATTCAGCACAAGCACACCGCTGTGCTGTGGAAGAGTAAACGAACTACTATCGATGTGTTACCTAAGAGATTAGCCTAAACGAGAAAAGGGAGTGTGCTGGACTGACCTTTGCATTTCTTTCATATCTCCATTCTCATAATATATCCATTCTCATAATATAATAGGGAGGCGCTGACCTTACAATTGTAAGAGTTAAATGACCGACTGACTTGAATCTGTTTGCCGTTGGTCCTTATCTTTAAGATAATGTTAAGAGTGGTAAGGGCTATGGGTATAGAGCCTTGGCCAAGAGGTTGATTGAGTCAGTAGACCTAACGTACGCTTAAAGAAAAAGACAGCTCTGATCACCCTTTATCTTTCTCGGACTCCAGTAATATGTGTGGGGCAAGTAAACGTCAGCAACGAGGACTTCTTATTGGGCTTACTGCCTCTGCCTGTCTTAGGTACCCAAGGGGAGTCCTACTAATAGCCATGCTGAGCTGTCCTTATCGTAGTCATCTTTTCCTATTATTGAACAGTTTCAACTTGCATGTGTTAAGCATAAGCTTAAATCTTTCGAAGCTCCACTGATTCATCAAAATGCATCCAAAAATCCCGGGATATTAGCACTTTTTCAGGCTGTTTTGACCTCGTCAATCAAAAACAATATCTTACAACATTCCTAAAATCGAGGATCTGAAACCGGGTCTTCACGTACTGATGAGGCTGAAAACACGGGATATAAGGAATTGATTCAAGTCGAAAAACCCTAAAAATGCGGATTTTCGTGCTGCTTTTATTCAACATTTCAGGGGATTAACGTTTTGTCTGGATGTGCTGGAAACAGATGAATGAAAACAGATGAACGGATTCCCCACCCAACCAATACAAATTATGCTTCGCTAACAGAAGATCAAGAAAAGTCAAAGATGGAAATGCCAGAAATCATCCATCCATATCATATGCACTATCGATCGACCATCACTCCTCTGTGCTGGATATTAATTTCTCACCCAATCGACTCGTTTCATCTGCTAAGTCTGTCTGGCGATGGTTGGTCCAAGGACCCGCTTTTATATAGTATAGAGATATAGCCCCTCTTCTTTCCTGTTGAGGCAATTATTCCTCAATAGTAAAAGAATCATCCATTGAATGCGCTCTTATTGGCGTAAAGAAAGAAGAAGTCGAAGAGTCGTCTCGAGTGAAGGGATGTGCTGCTTTGCTAGCGAAGTAAGCTAGGCGTGATTGTCGTATTCAATGACTCTGGTAGCTAAGATGCGGTTGGAAGCGAGGCTGCAGATCTGGGTGCGCTTAGATGCCCCGAAGCAATGACCAACTAAATTCTCTCCGCTAAGTAACAAAGATGAGAAGAAGCGCACTGATTTCCCTCAGCTAAATCTTGGGCATTCTTGTTAGCCTTGTACTTGGCGGAGCTCTTTCTTTTTCTCGTCTATCAGCTTCTCTGCTGACGCCATTTCCGAATGTCTTTAACCCCCTAGCAAAGCAACCAGCTCTTTCTCGTCCCCGCTTTCTAAGCAAGGAGAAGAGTCGTCTCAGTTCATCATAGCTCGAGAGTATGTCCTGACCTCTCTAGCACCATTAATAACTGTGCTTGTGCTTCAGAACGGAGAAAGCTGCTCTTAGATAAGAGAAGCAAAAGAAGTCTCTAGCCTTCCCGCCTTTCTTCAATCGGTCATGTAATACAGATCAATCCGCGAGGATTTCTTTCCCTTGAAGGTCTAGCGCAGCAATTTGCCTTATATTTTCTTTGCTGCTATGCTGTGTCCAGTGAATAGAAAAGACCTTTACCGGGAATAGACCGCCTTTTCGACCGATGTGCTGTACCATTCTTCTTTGCTTTTCGGATGCTTTGAAGCACACCTCTTCCTTGCCTTTAGTAATCTACGGAATATTCATCTGTGCTAGCACACTCCTAGCGAAGCAACTTTTGAGCCAACTGTTGCCGATGCCGGAGCTGCTAAAGAATTAGATGGGCACAGACATCTTCCTCGGTGCTTTCTCTTCATTTCTTTTGTTTGCCTAAGCTAGAAATGTGCCTAGGACCCCTATTTAGCTGGACGCCCAGAAGGAGTTATAAGGGAGATTTCAAATCGGGCAACAAACAAGATCAGATCGTAGAATAGAAAAGGATTTGCTGCCGCTACTGAATCAGAGTCCACGGTGCAACAATTTCTCATCTGCTCGCGAATTGGATTCGAACCAATCAAGCTACTTGCCCTTTAGTAGATCGTGAGTGGGTCAGTCGTCCTCCTCATTATAGTCCTCCTAAAATCAATAGCATTTCGTCGGAATACATCCTGTCTTTTCACCTTAGTAGTCCTATGCATAGTCAGTACTATAGCCCCAATCATGGCTACTAATAAAATAAGACTAGGAACCAAAAACCAGACAGAATAGTAGGTATAAAGTAAATTTCCCAATGTTTCCAAATTAGTCCAACTTCGTACCTTTCCGGCATAAACCGTATATCTAAGAGAGGTCGTATTTCTTTGGGTTGGTAGTAATGGAATGCTTTCATTATCTAAAATGAAAAACATTTCCCACCAAAAGATCAGTCCAATAATCCCACTCACTGGTAAATAGCGCAATACTTCTTCGTGAATCTCCGCTATTTGAATATGGAACATCATAACAACGAAAAGGAATGAAACGGCTATAGCTCCTATATGAACTACTGGGAAGATCATAGCGAAGAAGTCGAGACCTAACAAAAGAAGTAAACCTGAAGTGTCGCGAAAGACTGGGATGGGAAACAAAACGGAATGTACCGGATTTTTAGCACGTGCAACCATCAAACCAGAGACCAAAGCAGGGCTCGACAAAACAGAAAGTATCATGGGTACGTCGTCCTTCCCTGAAATGGAACTTTCATGCTAGTTCTTGCTTCAGCATGAAAGTCGATCTATTACGACCAGCGCGGTTGTTCCTATTTCATTTTCTTCTTCCTTGCCCTTCTTTCTTAGAAAGCACTCACTGAGTTACTTACGGAATCTCAATGCATCCATTTAATGCATTCTTTTCGATCTTGTACCCACGGAGCGGTAGACTGAACACCACAAAAATCTCGATTCAAAAAAAGATACCAAACGTGAATACCCCCTGAAGCCACAGGTAGAACACCTGGTAGTGAGACCCAATCTTGAGTGAAAAAGATACCACGACTTCGGTCTTTTTCAACATAATCATCGCGCAGTAAATCAACAAAGCCCAAAGTTGACTCCCTGTCTCCTTCAAGTTTACCTACTACTGTACCCGCGTGAACATGATCTCCACCCGATAGACGTAAAGCTTTAGCTAGTACACGGAAGTGCATACCATGATTCTTCTGTCTATCAATAACAGCGTGCATTGCACGGTGGATGTGAAGAAGTAGGCCATTATCTCGGCAATAATGAGCCAAACTAGTATTTGCGGTGAATCCCCCTGTTAAGTAGTCATGCATTACGATAGGAACTCCCAATTCTCTGGCAAATATAGCTCTTTTCATCATTTCTTCGCATGTACCCGCAGTAGCATTCAAATAATGTCCTTTGATTTCACCTGTTTCAGCCTGTGATTTATAAATAGCTTCGGCACAAAATAAGAAACGGTCTCTCCAACGCATAAATGGTTGAGAGTTCACATTCTCATCATCTTTGGTAAAATCAAGTCCACCACGTAGACATTCATAAACTGCTCTACCATAGTTCTTCGCGGATAACCCCAACTTAGGTTTAATAGTACATCCTAATAGGGGACGTCCATACTTGTTCAATTTATCTCTTTCAACTTGGATACCATGAGGTGGTCCCTGGAAAGTTTTAGTATAAGCCGGAGGGATTCGCAGATCCTCTAGACGTAGAGCAGCCAGGGCTTTGAACCCAAATACGTTACCCACAATTGAGGTAAACATGTTAGTAACAGACCCTTCTTCAAAAAGGTCTAATGGGTAAGCTACATACGCAATAAATTGAGTTTCTTCTCCTGGAACGGGCTCGATGTGGTAGCATCGTCCTTTGTAACGGTCAAGGCTGGTAAGCCCATCGGTCCACACAGTTGTCCATGTACCAGTAGAAGATTCAGCAGCTACCGCAGCCCCTGCTTCTTCAGGTGGAACTCCGGGTTGAGGAGTTACTCGGAATGCTGCCAAGATATCAGTATCCTTGGTTTCATATTCAGGAGTATAATAATTTAATTTATACTCTTTAACACCAGCTTTGAATCCAACACTTGCTTTAGTCTCTGTTTGTGGTGACATAAGTCCCTCCCTACAAGTCATGAATTTAGAATTCTTGCAATAAAACAAAACAACAAGGTCTACTCGACATAAATTAGGAATAGATTTAATTAACCTTTTTCACAGGAATCTTTCACAAAATTATCAACTAATCAGAATGATTCTTTATTAGACCATGATATTTGATTCGCCAAATACATCATTATTGTATATTCTTTCATATGTATAGCGCAACCTAATACTTGTTTTTCCAGTTTTGAATCTTTGACTTTTTATAAATCGAAATATTTAATATTAAAATAATTAGCTGCTGCAGTAGCAGGCACGTATCGAAGGGGAAGAGGAGTCAGCGTAAAGTTACGTAGCCTAACTGTTCGGTTATTCAATCATATCCGATTTGGTCCATTTCGCATAGACCTTTGTTGTTCACGTCTTTGCTACGAGCGTGGGATATGGCAAGGCTGAGCATTTACCATGGCAAGTGAAGGTGAAGACGGCATGAATGACCACCTATTCGGGTTCACTTCTTCTCCTCCTGCTTCTGATGGATCTTGAAAAGACGCATCCACCTCCACCTCTTATAGGCGTCGGGTCCCTCATTCGGATTGAGATTCATCCAAGTCTACCGTAACGAAGCTCCGCTCCCTCCCTATTTCACTTTTACACCTTGAAAGGGCCTGGCCTGTTTTTCCATCTATTTGAAATCCTGTCTTGTTCAAGCTATGGAAACTAAGTTTTCAGTATAGCGAATCCACAACTGCCGCAGAAAGAACAGGAGCTGGTACCGAAAGACTGGCAGGAATGTGATATATATTTTCAACAACAATAGCAAGGGTAGAACTTCATGATTTATTCGGTGTTAGCGGTCTTGGGTCAAGGGCGGAGACCCTTACCTAGTGAAGGAAAAAGTTGAGTGAAAGCCTTCGCTAAAAAAATGGTTTTGATAAAAAAAATGGCCAAGCCAACCCAATCCCAGTATTGGAATAAGCAAAGCAAATAAATTGTTAACCGCCCTGACCAAGTCGTCTTCAAAAATATTCCAACAGTGATAATAAAAGGGAATCTATCAATTGAAAGGATAGGGGCTTTGCCGCCAACCACTCCCGAAATTACACTTAACAAGGAGTGGCCTATGATCTGATCGACCCCTTGCTAAATGAAATGTGTAACATGCGTCGCTGGATATCTATGAGACCACATCTCGTTCACCAACACTCTATCTAACTTTTTCCATACCCTACCATTAGTCCACAGGGGATCCCGTAAAAGGCAATGAATTCAAACCACACTGGATCCCACCCTGAGCTAAGAGCCATAGCAAGAGATATAGCGTTGGCTGTAGGCTTAGTGAGCTCATAAACTGGCAGAACTATCATGCCTATTACGAACGAAGAGAAGGAGCAACTAGCAGAGAAAAAGCAACTAGAACGAGAACCACAGGGCATTCGATGCAGCAGACATCTAGGCAAATACTTCCATGTTACGGCACATACTAAGACATATTCTAGAAATGACAGACGGACTAGCAGCAATACGAGCCGTTCACTACGCTCACTGAAACTACACCGGTAACCAGAGTAACGAACTCAAAGAGACCAACGGGATACAACGGGATACTTTGAGACATATACTCCACATTCCGGAATTCCAAGGAATAGATCAAATGAACGAGAAGATATATTCGAGAAAGACAGAAAGCATTGTTTGATCAGCCAGAAGAAAGGCTGTTCCGAAGGTTCAGTTGCACATGTGGTCTAAAAAAAAAAGGTTACAGGTAGTGATGAGCAGCCTGCTCCTAAAGAACGGAAGGAGACTTGTTTCTTCTCTGCGATGTTCTTGGAAACCGCGGCTTTTGCCCGCCAGCTGCGAATCATTCATTCAGAACCGGATGGTATTTTCAGTCCAGGTATTCTCTTTCAACCTGGGTATACTTTGTACCCGTTTGATACGAAATTTAGTACCTGGGCAGCTAATGAAGGGTTGAGGTTTTATGAGGCTTGGCCTGGCTTGGTGTTTGATTCCCTCGCCATGGGCTTCGACCGTTCTTCTCAACCTCTTTATTCCGGACGTTTGGCTCAGTCCTTAGAGGGTGCCGGAAAGCGGCGTTTGTTTGTAATCGGTAACTGGTTTAAACAACGTCTGTTATACCCCGTGCATGTGTGGGGTATGTCTGTTCTGAGGCGTATTCCACAAGACGGTACCTTCCATCAAGAAGGTCCTATCCATCGTCTGGCAAAGAGACGCCCAAGATTTATAGCAAGTTTTGACTTGAGCGCTGCCACCGATCGGTGGCCCGTTCCAGTCATATATGAGCTTATGGCGTGCCTTTTCGGTCAAACGATGGCATCGTGCATTGTCAATGGTGCCTTAGCACTCAACTCATGCTCTTTGAAGTCCGTTACTGGACGGCATGACGAAGTTGTGTTTGTTGCAGGTCAACCTTTGGGTTATTACGGCTCCTGGGCTCTATTCGCGTTGTCCCACCATGCTATTGTGTGGTTGGCAGCATTACGAGCATATCCTCATCAGACGAGACCATTTCTCGACTACGCTTTGTTAGGTGATGACATCGTCATTGCCGATCGTAGTGTGGCTAAGGAGTACCGTTCTCTACTTGATGCTTTGCAAGTAGATATATCTGATGCCAAGTCTATTGTATCTGAGACGGGTTGTCTTGAGTTCGCCAAGCGGTTCTGGGTTAAGATAATGTCGAAGGACTTATCCCCAGTATCTGCGAAAGCTGTGCTTGAGAGCTACTTCCTCGTTGGTACTCAGCAGTTGGCCTATAAGTACAAGTTAAGTCCTAAGACTTGTTTAAGGTTAAATAAAGCTGGATACCGCGTGCTAGGACAAATGGACACTAAGGCCCTATCCCGGCGTTTTAGTCGGATTCAGGCGTTATCTAGTAAGCTTTTAGTCGGTCCTGATCGGTTACCACTCGAGTGGTGGATTGGAAGAGGATTACCTCTCAGTCCCTATCTTCGTGGTGTGTTAATTGCAAGGATTCGGGATGGGATGAAGCTTAAGCAGCTCACGCCCCCTCCCTTGGAGATGTTCCTTTGTGGAGAGCCAGAAGCACATATCGCAGAAAACACCGCTTATAGACATTGGATGAACAATGGTGTGAGTACGTGGTATGGTTTGACTTCGTTCCTCGTCGTGCCCCTTCCCACCTAGGAAGAGATACTAACCCGCAGCTGCACTTGGTGCAATCACAGCAGAAAACCCTTCTCCTAGACATTCCTCGGGGGCAGAGGCAGACCACACCACCTCGGAAACAAACAAACAGCACATGCAGCAACAGAGACAGGCGTTCATCGCTCACTTACCTGCATACATCATGACAACTTGTTCCCATCTCACCATGCAGAGGCGCGTAGCGAGTAACAATCCGGTCCATGTGCTGGCTTGGCATGGAAGGCAACCCTTTCTTTTTCGCAGCGCTACGCGCCTCCACATCCAGTGAAGAGATCCTGGACAGGGAAGTCAGAAGGTCTGCAAGCCTAATTCGGATTCTTTTTCTAACGTCCTACCTACAGGCGCATAGGAGCTAGTTTTCCAACCGCGGAACAATATCTTACACTTAGATTCCACCATAGTGCTAGATTAACTAGGCCTTCCCTCCACTAAACAGATTCCATCGTAGTGGATAGAAGTCTTTAGACTAAGGGCAGACCGCAAGGGCAAATCTTAGGCATTGGTTCCGAGGACGGTAGCCTACTGAGAATGAAGGAAGAGAAGCGATTTTGAATACTTTCTAAGATATTTCCACGATCAATACCGACTTCCTTATCTTTTCTCTTGGAAGTCGAACCTTTATCTGTATGGAAAAGAGGGCTTCTACCTATACTTGGTTGAGAAAAGGCTGAATGGTCCAGGACAAGAAAAAGCCACTAAAAAGAACTGTAGGTCATACAGGGTAGTCCACTTTATCTTTATCCGTGACTCTGAGTACAAGATTTCCGGGATCAAGAAAGTCGCAAATAAATATGCTGGGCTGGACTCTTTTCTCGTATGCCCGGAAAACGTTGTTTCGATAGAACTCAGCTTGCTGCATAGCTCGTCTAAACAAAACACTCCAGATCCGCACTTCCCTTTAAATATACTCCAAAGGGACTAAGCTTGACTAAGAAGGGCTTTGCTCCGCATGAGACAAAGTTATCAAAAAGTACTTATTCCAATTTAGATAACCCTGATTAGAAACACACTTGACCGTTTTATAGCTTGAACCAGAACAAACATTAAACGCCCGGAACAACTGTTAGAATTTCGATCGAACAAGTATTGGCATTCTGTCAGCATTTCCCCCGCGGTCAGTGATAGTTAGGAAAGGAAGAAAGAAAGGGTGATACACGAGAAGCTAGGTCAGGTATATATAGCGATTGCAGATGGTGCACTAGTTTCGTATACATAGGCCCTGGTTGGTAAGGTGATAAGATCGACACATTATATGCGATCTACGTTCATAGGTTCTACCTTGAAGCTCTTCTCCTTTCCTTACTCTAACAAGTAAGCAAATAGGAATTACCTTGTGAAGCAACGTAAATTTAGTGAGTTTTGGGAGGTTAGCCTTAACACATCCAAATCTTCCGAAGTCAATGCGGTAGCAGCCACTGTCCCGACCTTTTCTGTCACTCCTTCCTTTGAAAGGAGCTTTTCGCCGTTAAACTCAGCTCTTTTTCCGGCTTTACCGATTAGATCAGTTTAGACCTTACCTTGGGATTGGTTTTTTTCCTTTAAGGCTGACCCTTCTTATAGAAAACTGGCATCTAGAAAACTGGCATCCAAAGGTCCTCAACCAGGGAGAAATCGACAAATCTAGGATAAAGTCCACTTGAATCGACCAAAGGGGAAGGAAGTATGAAAATCCAATTCTTTGACGGAAACTAAAGGCTAACCTACAAGCTAGCCTCGTCGAATCGACTCACTCTTTTAACCTCAAAGGGAATCTGAGAAACAAGTAGATCAAGGATTCCCATGTTGCCTATGGTGTCTTGCGAATTCCTAGGAATGTTAGGAATGGGAGAACCAGTAATCCCAGTAATCCCAGGAATAGGAGGTAAGGAGATTAGTTGGTTAGGAGGGAATCCCAGCAATATTAGCAATGAGGTGATGAGATTAGGTTTGTTTTGGTTAGGGATTAGAGGAATGGGAGAGGTAAGCCAAGTAAGGTAAGGAGTTTTTGTTTGTAGAAAGTTCCATTTCAATCTGCCTATCTGTTTGAATCAGTTTATCCCAAGGAAGTGTTTTACTCTTTTAATTGGTAGTTGGTTAAGGAATCCCTGGAATGTTAGCAATGGGAAGAGTTCACCTTGCTCCCTCTCCTTTTAGTCGAGTAAGAAATCCCTCTCGCAGAAAGCTCAAGTATGTAAACAACCTCTCCTTTTAGTCGAGTTACGTCAGTACCTCTCGCAACAAGTACTCGAGTCACAAAACTAAAGGTCGAGTCATGACTCCTCCCACCTGAGGGCGAAGTCATTACTCGACTGAAAGGAGAGGCGTTCCTCGGTATGCTTCACCCTTTGAATAGCAGGAATTCGTAAGTGGAAAGACCTCGCACTTCACACTATACATAGGCTGCTAGGAAGAAAGAACTTCGTACCTTTTAAGCTCCTCACAGAAAAACGGGACTAACCAAGGACGGCGAATGAGCAATACGTAGAGGTTTTTATTTTCCTATGGATTAGCGGTACGATTACGATGCTTGCTCCGAATGGAAGGGGGACCCTTTTCTTTACCCGGAGCAGTGAGCTTAATACCTAAGCCTGTAATTGACGGCTGGAGGGAGCTATCCTACTCTGTTAGGAGCTGGCTAGGAAGTGCCGTACGTGACATTTCTTTCCTAGGACTATTTAGGGTAGGGAATTTCTCTATTTGATTGAAGTGAAGGTCTGCAAGCGTGTACGGGAATTGAAGTGATTAGAACAGAAAGAACTGAGCTTGCCAGCCAGGAATGAAGAAGCAACGGACGCTATTCGTGGACAGAGCAACGGACAGATAGAGGTTTTGTTCCCTTCGGACCCTAACGTGATACGTCTTCGCCATGTGCTATTACTACTCTTGCTTGTAAAGTCCTCTAAATGAGTGTTGAGTCTACTAACAGCACGTCAACAATCTCTTTCTTCATATACTATACCGTCCGGTTTGATATCCGAAACAAGAGATATGACACAAGAGAGAGAAAGATAGATATTCCCCTGATAGGAAGAAGACAGAGTGCAGTTAGCAACTCAGAACACAGATTCGGATTAGTGCAAATAGAACTAGCTAAATTCAAGCGGTGAGTAATCCGAGTCCTTCTTGCTTGAAAGGAGTTGGCTTCTCTAGAAGCCTACTAATAATAGTATGAGGTTAAGTACCAGCTAGCATTCCGGAGATTGCCGGGGGTATTTGACCGCGGCGGGATAGAGTCTTCCTTCTACGATTCCGAACGGCTGCTAATGCCAAACCAAGAGAGCTACTAGCTAGGCAACAGGCGCTACCGGTGCTAGAAGCGCTTAATGGCAGGAAAGACTCAGGTTGTGGCATTTTTTTATTGAGATTAGATTAGTGATTAGTCACACCTACCGTAACCTATATTGGTAAGGTTAAGCAGCTGACTTAGCCCCCGTCTTCTTAAGGAGGTCTTTCTCACAGGACGGAGATAGGTTATACAATTATGACTTATTCAAGAGGTCCTCCCTTCCCTACTGGAGCGCTAACTCCTATTTTTTTGTAGAGAATCCTTGTGTAGTGTATTCTACTGGTATAGAATCTTTGTGCGCTGACTCCTACGAATATACCGAACTAGTCCATCCATTTTGATAAGATTCTTCTGCTGCCGCTTCAAACACTCGAACACCTCTCTACTTACCGATCCACTCTTCTCCTTCACCGCCTTCCCTAGCATCTATGTTAGCCGCTTCTCTCAGGCACAGCAACTACGTACCACCAATATATTCTCATTTCGTTCCTGCTGGGCGTATTTCAGTGTCTCAAAAGAGAATTGCTTCTATCAAGATAGCCGCCTTGTAAGAAGTCCTGCTCCAAGCAGCTAAGCTTCTCCTTGAAGAAGACAAGATGAGAATCCTTTCAATTGCTTATCAATTGCTTATTCTCTCCGTTGATTACTATTTTCTTGATCCGCTTCTGAATAGAAGAGATTTCACCTACTTTCATTCACTTCCTTATAGGAGGTCGGGAAAGTTAGCTTCCTACAAGAAAGGATTGCTTCTAGTTCCGTAACACTCATTGATTGGGAATGGAATGGGAATGCTGATTAGGGGGAATAAGAATACATTGACCGGAGGCGTTCCTCGAATCTTAAGCTTTCTGTTCTGGGAGGTTTACAAGTAGTGAATGAGATTGCATTGGATCGGACAGCTTTTAGGCGCTAGGAGGGCTTTCAAGCTTTGATGTAACCGTTTGTTGGTTGTTGGAATTGATGAGCCAAACAAAGCCGTTCTCAGCCTTCTCCTTCTATAGTATCCGTTTGAATACGAGACAAAGGAATCTATAGGCCTATCTCTCACTTTCTAATACTACTTATTGCTAGCTAAGGAGCTAGAGTATACTAGTCTAGAAAAGACTCCCACATATATAGCTGGCTGTCTGACTCTAATACCAATGCGAAAAAACTAATGAATTCATTGATGAGGGCGAAGAAACTTTCAGCTTTAGAGAATCCAGTTCCAGCGGAAGACTCAGTACGATAGCAAGTCAAATCAATCTCCTCCAACAGAAGGCTCTGACCTGACCACAGTCAATCAGTCTATTGTTTTGGTTCTCGAGAGTCTAACCGAGAAGAAATCGTCTCATCGCTTTGAGCCTGGTTTAGGTGTGGCGCACCCGCCCATCTAGTAGCCCAGCCCTTCCTCCAAGAGTAGTTATCGCAAGGAACAATGGGCATCCCTGCCAGGAAAACCAAGAGTAGAGTGACGCGAAGGACCTGACGCAACTCTACTACCGCCCTTCCTACCAAAAAGCTAACCCAACCGAAGGAAATGACATAAGGTCTGGTAAGGGCTATAAAGAATCAAAATCTTTCCTCCCTTTCGTTCTACTTAGGTGGAGCAATCCGAACTCTCGACAGAATAGAAAAGAGGTTTTGATTCCTGTGTAGACACCTCAACGAACTCATGTGGACACTCCTCAGCCCGAGGACCTCAAATACACATTAAGATGTTGACCCGTTTTTCTTTTCTTTGCTGATTCCTCTCAATGAAATTTGCCATGTTGCACTAAGTTACTTACGGATGTATGCATGCAGTCCGGGAACACTTTGGGGTGAACACCCATCCGAACGAGTAGAGTCAATAGTTCAGCATTTAGGCTGTAACATTTAGCAACAAAAAAAGTCTTTAACCCAACAAGTGCTCTCCGAACCAAGCTAGATAGTCTCCTATCACTAGGCTCACCAACCTACCTGGACTTTGATTCTTATTATTCCTACCGGATATCAAAACCATAAGGATTGTTTCCAGCCATGAGTTCCCATATGACATAAGCGCTATTGGGTGGGCCATTCCATCAAATCGTTGAGAAGGGGCCCCCAATCTCGTATTTGATGGAATGGCGTGGCGATAGACTTCGCTTCTACGACTGCCTCCCCAGCCGTTGCAAACACTGAGCGAGAACGGTAAAGGGCGCACAAACTATGTCGTTGCGCGGGGATTCACCAAGCTGGGGCAAACTAAGCCGTTCGTGGTTGGTGGGGCGGATTAGGAATGCGAAGGCCTTTACTTCGAAAGGAGACCCGCCCACTATTACCACGAAAAAAGCCCTGCCCTTTTCCTTCGCTACTAGGAAAGTAAGCAACCTCTATTAGCGCCGGACCTTGAGTCGAATTGATCGTGTCATGTGCAACGTCCATCAATGATGGTTCATTAATGTCCATAGATTTAGACTCCTTCCCCCTTCCCTACTACGAAAAAGATCGAGAGGAGCCCGAACCAAACCAAGAACGAAAACGGAAGCCTTTCGATTCGCTCCCCATTCTCTCTTAAATAAAGCTCGCCCTCGAGCCCTGGGCAGGTCGGCCGGGTCTTTCCCTGTTGTTCTGTTCCTGCCACGAGAAAGACGCACGGAAGAGGTATGCCCAGCGCGCGGAGGATCTGTTAAGAGTTTCTCTTGTCTCGGTAGGGAACTGTACGAGCTTTTCCCCTATTATATTGAATCAATAAAAAAAGAGGTCAGTGCTACGGCCCCTATTGCTTGTTTTGTTTGATCCAATATTGACCGGGGACGAGCCCCGACTTCCATAGGTCCTGGGTTTGACCTCCCGTAGTGGTCCTTGCTTTTTATAAAGCGGAGCGGGGCCAATTTCTCGTACTTGCTCCGTGTGCCCCCCTTTCGTCGAGTGCCCACTGGACTGTTGGCCTACCAAGTACTTGCCTGCTGCTCCTGCCGCCCGCTTGACGGGCGGAGCACTCGTTATCCTTACGGTTCTGTTCTCTCTGCCGGGGCCCCTCCCATTGCTCTAGCCATAAGCTATGGCAGCTCCGGCTCGCAACCACGGGGGCCCGCCCCGCGGGGCCAGAGTGGGCTCAGCAGTCAGCCTTCATTCGAATGGAGCTAGGGGGTCTTTCGCTTTTGCCGGATCTAGAGAGATACTACGAGTCCTCCGTCCCAGATTCCATCGCCGCGGCCATCTGGTTCACCGGTACTACCAAAAAGTCTCATGCTTACATTACTGTTATTGATGGTTTGATTATTTTGGACTACGAAGACCTCGGTCGTGCTTCTGGTTTCCATTCCCATTAGAATATTGATGATAAATCTCCTCGTGCTCTGCCATAAGAACTTGGAGTCCGTATCATGGTGAAAGTAAGGTAACGCTGTGATTCTTGCTCAAAAAACAGACCGAACGCGTTCGAGTTATCGGCTCGTCCGACCCGGCAGCATTCATGAGTCGCTCGTTCAACTGTCCCTCGGAGACAGGGTCGAGAAGTACCATGCATGGTTGCCCTCTGTCCTTTATTTCTCTCGGTCCCACCCAGAAAGAGACGGCTTAGCAAAAAAAAAAAGTTAGCGCCCCTGCGCGAGCCTTTATTAGTAAAGTCAAGCTTTGGCTCCCTAAAGACTCAAAAAATGAATCAAAAAAAGGGGGACTTATGCAACGGGCTATGCCACCCAAACCAACTGAGGGAAGTCGCATCCGTCCCATCGCAAGCACCTACAATGTCATGATCACATAGGTTTACCCTTTTTCTTTGGTAGTTCAACGGACGGTCGCCCCTCCAACAAGAAAAGGTATAAATATGGAAACTTCTCTGCCATTTGAATCGGAGAATTTATGGAGGAAATCGGGTTTTAAATTTCCAGAAACCACACGATTATATAGCCAAAGGGAATAGGCCGCACCTAAAATCATCCCAAGCGCTGCTAATGTGGCTACTAAGCTATTTCTTTGGAAAGCTCCTACTAAGATGGGAAATTCCCCGATAAAGCTGCTAGTACCAGGTGAACTCATATTGGCCAAAGTAAAAGAAAAGAAAATGGTAGAGAGATTCGGCATGGTGCTCACTAAACCTCCGTAATATCTAACAAGTCGAGTCTTATGTCGGTCATATAGAACACCAACACATAGAAAAAGGGCTGAAGGAACCAGTCCATGACTTAACATCGGTAGAATACTACCTCCAATTCCCTGTATGTTCGATAGAGCGAAAGATTTCTCCCGGAGTACGCCGATTACCCCCCGAACCGTACAAGATAGTTACCACCTATCATACGGCTTTCTAACATCACTTATTTTTCTGGTCGTTCCGCTCTGTCGATCGATGGTAGTATAAGAGATCTGTAACCCCCCCCGAAATTATTTACATAAGGGTTCCTGCTTCCTACCCATAGTTAGCATGTATCTCCCCGGGTCATACTTGAGTATCACATCGTAGACCCCCGCCTAACTCTATCTTCCTTATCAGTGAACCGGAACTTAGTGCGTAGGTACTCTTCAATGCAGCGTGGACGAGACGACGTCACATACTACGATCACGTACAAAAGTCTTGCCCTTCAGCTCGGCAATATGGAACCTATCACTCCCGCCGTTCCTTTATGAGGTCTTATCGGGATATAGGTAGGCCCAAGCCTTTCCTTTCCCACCGACCGAGCGGTAGTTCCTCACGGCTGACAAATAGGAGTGACGGCCGTAAAAGAAGGGCACCGGCCCCATTCCCCCCTCCCCCCATCCTCTTTCTTTCCTTCTCGAGAAAGAGAAAGAAGAGAAGAAAGGATTGATTCTCTTCTTTCATGTGAGAACGGCCCTTTCTTGTATCGAAAGGTTTTTCGTGCTATACACCACGTTGAGAAAGTCCAACCTCCTATGGTACCGTACCTTTTTTTTTTTTTACCTCGAAAGGTCTGCAAGCCTTATGATGCTACAGTCGGCTGTCCGCAGTGCAAGGGGTAAACTCGGACTCGGATGGGATAGGATTGTGCGTTCGGGCCCTTCGGGTGTCTCATATTTTGGCCGAGTTTACCGTACCCCCCGCCCTTATGTTAATGTTAGGCGACCGTAATCTTTTGTTACGTTCCACCGCTGTTACGCCAGAAAGAAAAGGTTCCACACGAGCTCTCGTTCTGCGGCGTGGTGGCAGGACCAATAGGGGATTGGCTCCGGGATAGGGGTTCCTCCGCAGGGGTCATGCAAATACATAGGCCCCTTCCCTTATCTTTTGGATAAATGGGGTGCTTTCCGATCTACGGTCCCTCGGAGCGAAGGGTTAGGCAGGTAGTATGGGCCCTCTGACTTCCAGCTATGTGCTGTGCGGCTCCCGCGAAGCGAATGAAGGGAAGCTCTTCGAGCTTACGGGTGAGCTTACGTTTACTCTCTGCCTCTTTGATTGATAGGCGGGCGGTCAAAGCCCCCTACTTAAGATTCCATTCATAAGGGTAATTTTTTGTTGTCGTGACGCTTTGGTTAGGCCGACTTATAAGGCAAGTTCTAGCTTCTATAGTGGCCCTTCCATTTCCACTTTGTTGTAGTTTGTATTTTGACTGAATGAATATATCAAACCAAACAAAGGCGAGCAGTATAAGCCCTTCTCTGGCCCTGGGAAAAGCAGCGAACTAAGGTTTTGAACCCTTGCAACTATGATAGAAAGCCGTTTGCTTGTTGCCAAACCCCTTCGCAATCAAAGTAGGCCGCGACTCTTGTATTTTAGTCGGGCGGGGGAAGCTACCGCTTATACGACAGCTCCGCTTCCTCGTCTTGCTTCTGGCAAAGCTTCTACTTTGCTTGCGCGAAAGTGCTTTTCGCTAGGTCAAAAAGCTTCCGGCAAAGCGAAAGAAAAGATCTGATCCAACAGAAATCCGCATATTGAGCGCAGCTGATATGCGGCTACAGCTAGGCGATCATATCATGCCATAAAAGACTTTGATATGTATAAAGAGATCCCCTATATATACAGATAGAATAGATGTTTATGGACAGACATTCCATTGATTCTGAGTTTTGGGGCTGAAAAAGCTCGTCGATCCAAACAAATGAATCATTCTTCTGGTATCTCTGCGCCCCCCGCCCCGAAACTGACCCACAGCACAGCGCCCATTCGCTTTGCGCGCGGGGAGGGGTTCCTCCAGCTTCGCTGAAGAAGCTAGGTTCCTCCGTGAAGTTCATGAGACCGCGGCGGAGTGGAGCAGCCGCGACACTCTTTTTCCTTAGCTGGATCTCGCTGGTGCCACCTAAACGGTAAGTAGGCGGCGGATGTGTGACGTTTGGAGTTGTCGTTCGTGCACCTGTCCCCAATGGAAGAATGAGTGATCCGTTCCCCTGCAGATCATGGCCTTACCACTCGGTCCCCGATGGCCAGCGGGGTATTCGGTATAGCAGCTCACGTTCGTTTGCGCCTTTCCGCAGGACTGGGCACATGTTAGCTGTAGGAAGTATGGTTCCGAAAGTGACTTCAGTTCGCCAGTTCAGGCTCAACTCCTCGCTTTACGTTAGCGGACCTATGGCTCGGGCCGGGGCTCCGCGCTCTTTCTTTCTGTGTGGGACGATGCCGGGGAGAGAAGGGAATGCGTCGAGGCGGCGAACAACAACAAGACAACTACATTTTGGCTTTTCCCTCCATGAGATGAGCCCAGTGCATTGGACCGATGGATAAGAGAACTGAGCTGGCCCAAAAAGCGCTGGGGCGCTCTACGTACGATGTAGACTCCATCAGATACATATCGATTTCTTTCTGATGGATCAAGAATAGATAGTTGTCTCATCAATAGATAGAAATAGGCTCAAAGACCTTATTATTGATTCCCTCTCTATTCTCTATCTATTTCTACTCTTTAGATCTATCAGAACAGATCAGGCTATCTATCAATCGATTTGAAAATAGCACGTTCATCTCGCTTTTCGTTCATTTTCGCCACGCCAACATAGCCGCCATAATAAGAAGAAGCAGGCGAAGCAGCTAGAAGCGAGCACTTCTAGCCCTTTGATTTTGATTTACGAATTAATTGGGAAAGCCAACAGAAAGATTCGATTCAGACTTCGTGGAGCCGGTGCTGCTGTTGCCGTCTAACGACCGTCCCCCCCACTCCCGTCCCGGGGCGCTAAGGGACTGAAGGGAACAGACGGCAGTGTTTTGCTGACGCCTCGAATCAAGCTTTTGTTGCGACATGCTATGTTTTCTCCCCCATTGCTAGTAGGTTGATGGGTCGCACGCCCGACACACATGTTTTGGCCTTGTGTGTCCATAACTCAAAATAGGTGACCTAACGGCCGCCGCCCGACTAAACATACCAATAGTCACCAGATTCATATGGGCTACTGAGGAGTAAGCAATGATCTTCTTTAGATCGATCTGTCTTGAAGTGGTCAAGGAAGTATATATTATAGCAATCGCGCTTAAAGTATAAATGAAAGGAGTAGAACAAAGTGTCGCTTCGGGAAACATGGGTATTGAAAATCTTAAAAACCCGTGGGTTCCAAATTTTAAAGGAATTCCTGCCAAGATGACGGATCCTGCCGTAGGTGCCTCTACATGAGCTTCGGGTAACCAAATATGAACTGGTACCATAGGCACTTTGACGGCGAAAGAGGCGAAAGAAGCAATCCATAGAAAGATTTGGCGCCGCTCACTAAATTCTGTGGTTAATGATATTTGTAAATCGGTGGTTCCTGTTTGGAAAAGAATCAACAGAATAGCTAATAGCATAAAAAGAGATCCAAGTAAAGTATAAAGGAAAAACTGATATGCTGCCTTGATCTTTCTTTGTCTCGAACCCCATACTCCTATAATAATGGTAGAGTAAGGGGTGGCCCCAAAGCGGAATTGACCGGGGGTGCTTGGTCGAAGCTCCAGTAGGTAGCCACTCCCTTCTCAGGGAACCGTACGTGAGACTTCCGCATCATACGGCTCCGTCCCGAGCTTCCGTCGTCGGCCCTTGTCATTAGACCACTATCTATGCATGTATTTTTAGCCTGGACTCTCTAATCTTTTACTTTTCGGGTGGTGGCGAACTATGCAGCTTTCGTTGCGGGAGATGCCCGCCCGTAGGGCCCGGCCCCTGCTTCTCGCCCGAAAGAACCGCTCACTAGCTAGCCGGACTAGTGGGGCGCCCTATCTGGAGACATACTGAAAACCATACCTTTCGAACCGAACGCAACGCCCGTCTTCAAAATCTAAAGATAAATGGGCTCGTTAAGAAGAAAGATGGAGTGCGGCCTGTAGAGCACATGTAACGCACAGTCGGGTTGCTCACGCAGCGGATCTCTCTTTCTTATAGTACGAGAGAAAGAGAGATGTGAAAGTAATAGCCTTACCTTATGTTATGGCCGCCCCCCCGACTTACGGCCTTTACGCTACTACTGTGATGTGAGCGGTTCTTTCGGGTTTGATCTTTCCCAATTATCCTGGCCGGAACTTATACGCAGCACTTATACGGAGGTGCATGCATAAAGGTTTGGAACTCTTTTTTTATCTGAGAATCTGAAGGGCAGGACCCTATTCTCGAACCCTCTGCCGAGCTTAACCCTGCCCGAGGAACGCCTTTTGATTTGACGGGGGCCAAAGAAATGTCTCCACCAGCTGTCAACAGTCTTTCTTCGGAATTCTACTGAACGGGTCGATCCTCTGCTCCCCTTTGTTTTAGCAACTTATCCTAAGGTCTCCTCTCCTTTCAGTCGAGTGACAAAAGTACCTCGCCAAGAGCTATCCGGCGACGACAGAGGAACCAACCCGCTTGCTGTGGCGGGGCGGCTTTTTTTGTTTCACAATAAGACCTGGACGA